GCTGTGTGTCGAAGACTAGGAAGTCGAAGAATTCCCCCTAGAATCATTTGTTCCCCTCCTTTATCTTTTCTTTTCGTTGTATTCCCCAGTATCTAGTCGAATTTGATTCTCGAATAGAAAACTTTTAATACACTCTATGCCATTGAAATAGCATATGATATATGATAATAGTGACATCATTCCAATTTCGATTGGAAAAAGGTGAAAAATAATCTTTGCAATATAGTTATTATAACTAAGAATGTAGTACAAGTAATTCCGGACTTCTCATAGATGTAGAAAAAGCGTATAAAAAAAAAAAAAAGAACCTTTTCATATTTATTTCTTGGTTATCCAAAATTATCAAAGAATTGTCAACAAAATTTTTTTTGATGTTACGAATTTGATGTTGATAAATCCATGAATCTAGAAATTCATTTCGGACAGTTGAACCTTCTCGAACTGTTTCTTTTTAAGAACCAAAAAGATTTGTGCTAAAATAACAGATGCAAAGAAGAACAAAAGGCCTTGTACGCGCAATGGGTCTTGAAGTACTATTTCTGCATCTCCCTGACCAAATCCACCCACATTAGGATTACTCGTTAACGGTTGATCAAGTTTGATAGATTCACCCTCTGAAACAAGAAGTTCTGGCCCTCGAGGGATAATATTAACCACTTCACGTCCATCTGAGGCATCCACTATGGTTATTTCGTATCCGCCTTTTTCTTTTCGTAAAATTTTCTTTACTATACCTGCTGCTGTAGCATTATAAACTGTATTATTACTCTTGTTCCCGTCAGGATAAATCTGACCCCTTCCTCTGTTACCACCTACGTATATCGGATATTTTAAGAAGTAAACATCTTTCTTAGTAGCAGGGTCTGGGGAAAGAATAGGAAAGGTGATTTCACTATATTTTTGCCCAGGAACAGGGCCTATCACAAGAATATTTTGTTTATTGGGGCGATAGCTCTGAAAAGAAAGATTGCCTATCTTTTCTTTCATCTCGGGAGAAATACGATCGGTTGGGGCTAATTCAAATCCCTCAGGTAAAATAAGAACAGCCCCTACATTCAAACCCCCCTTTTTGCCGTTAGCAAGAACTTGTTTTAGTTGCATATCATAAGGAATTCGAACAACTGCCTCAAATACAGTATTAGGAAGGACCGCTTGTGGAACCTCAATATCCACGGGCTTATTAGCTAAATGGCAATTGGCACATACAATACGCCCAGTTGCTTCTCGTGGATTTTCATATCCTTGCTGTGCAAAAATGGGATATGCGTTTGAAATGGATGATCGAGTTAATATATATATTATGAGAGATACGGAAATGGATCGAGTAATCTGTTCTTTTATCCAAGAAAAGGTATTTCTAGTTTGCATGGTCCAATCGTTGATCCAGAAAATTTCTACAATAAATTGGGTAGGTTGCTAGTATAGTTCCCTATCCACGATTCTGTTATTTACTTTACTGAAGTAAATTGACTTTAACTGAAACTGAAATAATATTACTGGAATATGGGAGGAACCCCCCGCCTTGGCTGGGTACAAATAGAAAGAGTAAATCCGATTGATTTTAAATGCTTTGATTATGTCCAAAGTAAGAAACATTCTAATTATAAATTAGAATTGGATTAATGTCTGTATATTTTTTCTTTTCAGTCATTCATTGAATGATAAATCACTACAAGCGATGGGGATACACGATTTAAATAACGGAAAATCCAATATTTCAAAATTGTATCTAGAATGACTGGAAAAGTAGAAACAAGACCAGATATAATTTGATCGTTATGAGCAAATCCAAAATCTTTGTAGATAGAGCCAATCATTAGTTCCCAACCGTGAGGCGAATGAAATCCGATACATAAATCAGTTACTAAAAGAATAGAAAAAGCTTTTATTGTGTCGCTTAAGTTATATAAGAATTCCTGAGTCCAAGAGTTAAGACGAATAAGTTCTTTATTCCCCAAAATAGAATAACCACTTAGAATAAGTAAACAGATTATATTTGTTGAGAAGTCCAAAATCATCTGGATACAATCCTCATTGTGCATCTTGATCAATTGCATCGTTTCATTGTGGATTCCTATACGAAACTTTTGTAGATGTGTTTCGGGGTATTCCTTTATCATTTCGTCCAACAGACGGAGTTCCTCTAATTCGATAAATTTTTCTAGAAGACTCTTTTCTTGAATATCATTCAAAAAAGTTTCAGATTGCTTAATATTCCACCAATTAGTAATCCAAGATTCCAGACTTTTTTGAAATGATAGAGAGATCCACCAGGGTAAAAATACTATAGATGCAAGATATAGAAAAGGAATAAATGCTTTCTTTTTTTCCATTTTTTTTTTTCATCTATAAATTATTAACGAACCCATCGCGTTCGTCGACTCTATGCGATCTAATACTTTATTTCTATCAAAATGAGTTCTTTTAGAAAGTATCGAATCCATGAATCTATTCTCTGTTTTTTTTTGTGATTTGATAATTAGTCTTTGAATCTTGAAAAAATACAAAAATAGAAAAAGAGTCTACTTCGAATTTGAATGAAGAAATAATAAAAAAAAAATAGTGTTTCCAGATATTGCAATTGGTCAAATTCGAAACAATTCCTTCATTTCTTTCGATGAATACGTGGCAGAGCCACTTCAATTTTCAATTAATAAATATTATTTTGATTTCAAGACGAGAGAACTCACCTTCTACAAAAATATCAAATATTTAGAAAAATTTCACACCTTACCCATAGCACAAAATAAAGAATTGAGGATCTGCATGTAATGATCAAAAAGAGGTGGCAAAACAAAACCGAATTTGGATAATTTAATATTTAATTAAAATATCGTTATAATTAGAAGATATAAGAAATCCAATTGTTTGATCATTAAAGAGAACAAAAGAAAGGATAAAAATAAAAAGAAAGATTGCTAAAAAAGAGAAAAAATTTACATGATTTTTTGTATTGTATCTAACCTATCAATTCCAAATACTCGGCTTAAAAAAATTTATTTATTTGTATTTTTTACTTTTTTTACTGAATTGAGTTGAGTAGATTTCCATACGAATAAAAGATTTCTTTTTGTAGACAAATTTAGAGACAAAAACAGTTTTCCTTTTTGGTTGTTCTGTATACGTCTGCTTTGACCCGAATAGGTATTCTGATGAAATTTCCGTTAAGGTATGCCGTAGAAAAATAGGATTGTAGAGTTTTTATTTTACTCCGAGCTAAGAATAAGAAAAGAAAGGGTTCATTTCAAAATACTTCAATCGGTACACGCAAGAAATAGGCCAATTCAGCAGCTTTTTGTTCAATTTCTCGTGGAGTCAAATTCTCATCAGTACGAGTCAAGGGAATGGCCCCCTGACCTCTGATTTCCAGATAAAGGACACGACGAGTATAAATACCCTCTTTAAGTTCTATTCTAATAGACTGAATATCTTTTATAAGAAATCGAAGGAAGATGCGACGATTTTTTCCAGGAAATCCCCAACGAAAAATACATACTATTCCTTCTTTTCTATCGAATCGATCATAACCACTACCTACATTCCACAAAATTGTACACCACAAATAGGAGCTAATAAAGAGTCCTGCGATCCCATAGAAAGACATCACGATCCCTTGCGGAAAAAAATTTATTTGCTGTGGGGGAAATAAAGATATCAAATTCCTACCAAGATAGCTTGAAATTCCAACCAATAAGAAACCTAATGAACCTAAAAAAAGGATAAATGCCCAGCAGAAATTACTTATTTTTCGGGATCCCGTTCTAAGTTCTATCCATATACGTTCTGATCGCCAATTCATACTATATCTGGTTGCATTTAATTTGAATTATGAATTAAAAGAATACCAAAAATCTTTCCTTACTCTTTTTGTTTCCGATGTAACTCTCATCAACTAGTACTATTCTGGTGTGAATCTTTACTTTAAATTAGAAATTAGTTAGATCGAAGATAATAAAATCTACCCCTATATCATGTTTCCACATGCGTAAGGGCTCTTTCATTTATGTTCGGAAGAAATCACATGGTATACCATTTTGCTAAATCGATATCCGTGTTATGATTCAAGTCTAAGTCTTGAAAAATGAGATTTGTCCTACAAGATCTAAACAATCTTGTTTTTTTGAATGTGAAGAAATAAAGAAGCCATTGCAATTGCCGGAAATAGTAGGCCGACTAAAGGCACAAAAATAGACGGAAAGTTGATAGTTGTCATAAAATGGGTACCTCGATTTACTATTTTACTATATCGTACCTGTTTGTTATATTTTTTTGTTATTACGTTATTATATTAATTAATTAGAATCTTCTATATTCTATAGAAGTGAGTATAGCATATAATAAGTGCAAAAAATGTCGAACTAAAAAAAATCGACTTTCTACATACTACATATAATATACGCTAATCGACTTTACTTTATTATTATTATTCTTCATCTTTTCTTATTTTTTTTTTGTCTTCTAATAATTCAAAAAAGAAAATAAAAAAAAAATAGTAACTAGAAACTTAAAAATTCAATTTCCAAAGGATTCTAATCAATCTGATCCAAGAGGTTAAGAAGGGAACATGAGATTTGTTTTATTTGACTAATTTCACAGAAGGAAAAGAAAGAGGTCGTTCTTTTATCTTGTTGATAGAGGTTTCCTGATTAGTAATCGGAAATATAATGAATATAATATATATAATTATTCACATTTTTTGATTCTTTCTATTCTACAATTAGAGTGTCGCCAACCAAAAACCCCCAGTCTTCTGGTTTTTTTTTGATTACAATAAAACAAAAACCAAATACTTTAATTTAATATTTAATTTACACAAATAATTGACCTTAATGTTCGGCTTGATTTTGATTCAAAGGAAAAAAAGCGTGCAGCTGAAATAACTCACTTAGAACGCCTTTTAAAAGATTACGTGGTACGATTGGATCGAATAAACCCTTATGGAATAAATATTCGGCTGCTTGTGAACCTTCCGGTACTGTCTTATTCAATGTTTGTTCAAT